TTATATTTATATTGAAAAATTATTTACAACGGTAAGAATAATTTTATTATTAATAATTTATTTTAAGATTATTATTAATATATTAAAAATTTAATATATTAATATATATATATATATAATTAAATTTTAAATAAATTAATATTATATATATATATTAATTTTTGATTAAATTAATATTAATTATATTAATACATTGTTATTTATTAAATTATAAAATTTTAAATAGCCACTTTATGTTTACAACTGAATATTAGGAAGGAAAAAAAAGAAAATTATTAATTGTTTATTAATTTACATTAAATATTTTATTATAAAAAAAAAAAAAAAAAAAAATTCTATGCAAAATAATTAATGAATAAATAAATTTTTTATGGTTTATAAAATTTATTTTGAATTTGTTTTACATATAAATTTTAGTGTTAATTATTAATTATTTATATAATAATTATTTTTTTTGTAGTAATTAGTTTTAAAAATTTAAGAAATTAAGATTTAGTAATATAAAAATTAATAACTAATTTTGTGCCAGCAGTTGCGGTTATACAAAAATTGATTTAAATTTTTTTTAGTGTTTGATAAATATTTATTTTAATAATTTAAATTTTAAATTATAAAGTGAAATTTTAATTTAATAAAAAATTATTTAAAAATTATGATTTAATAAATTTAAAAAGAAACTAGGATTAGATACCCTATTATTAAAAATTTAAATTAATAATACTTAAATAGTAATTAATTATTTATTGAAACTTAAATAATTTGGCGGTATTTTAGTTTATTTAGAGGAATCTGTTTAATAATTGATAATCCACGAATAAATTTACTTAATTTATTTATTTTGTATATCGTTGTTAAAAAAATATTTTTTAATAAAAATAATATTTAAAAATTTAAATTAAAAATTAAATCAGATCAAGATGCAGATTATAATTAAGAATATAATGGATTACAATAAATTTATTTAATTGAATTTTAAATTGAAATATTTAAATGAAATTGGATTTAAATGTAATTTTATTTAAATTATTAAAATGATTTAAAATTAAAATATGTACATATTGCCCGTCGCTTTCATTAATAAATTGAAATAAGTCGTAACAAAGTAGAGGTACTGGAAAGTGTTTCTAGAAAGATCAAATTAGAGCTTGAATAAGTATTTCATTTACATTGAAAAGATATTATTTTATAATTAATTTGTGGGGTTAAAATTAATAATTTGGGGTTAATAAAAGAAATTTTAATATTAAAAATATGATAATGGGGGTTAAAGTATTTTTAATAGAAAAAATTTGAAATTTTATAGTTTAATAGTATTGTATAAGAAATTTGAAATAATTTGAAAATAAAATTTTTTAAAAGTAAATTTAATTTATTGTATCTTGTGTATCAGAGTTTATTAAATAAATTTTAATGAAATTAAATTTCTCGAAATTAAAAGAGTTAATTAATTATAAAATTTATTGTTTCATAAATATTTTACATAATTAATTAGAAATGAAATGTTAATCGTTTTTAAATATATCTAGTTTTTTAAGAAAAAAATTTAATTTTTAATTAAATTTATAAATTAATTTAATTTAGTTAATTAATTTATGAATTTAATTTAATATTTTAGGGGATAAGCTTTAATTTAAATTTTTATAATTAATTTAATTAGTGTGAAAATTTTATAATTTATATTGTTAATAAAATTTAATTTATTATAAATAATTTTATTTAAAATTAAAAATTTAAATTTAAATTTAATTTTTTATTAAAAAATAATTTTAAATTAAATAAATTTAGGTATAATGATAAAATTAGTATATAAAAATAAAATAATTTTTTTTTTATAATATGGGTAATTATTTAAAAGGAATTCGACAAATAATTATATTTACCTGTTTATCAAAAACATGTCTTTTTGAAAATAATTTAAAGTCTAATCTGCCCACTGATTTAAAATTGAAGGGCTGCAGTATATTGACTGTACAAAGGTAGCATAATCAATAGTCTCTTAATTAGTGACTTGAATGAAAGATTGGATAAAATATAAATTGTCTCTTATATATATAATTGAAATTAATTTTTTAATTAAAAAGTTAAAATAATTTAAAAAGACGAGAAGACCCTATAGAGTTTTATATTTTTTATAATAAAAATTATAAATTAATTTAATAATTTATATTAAAGAAAATATTTTATTGGGGTGATAAAAAAATTTAATTAACTTTTTTATAAAAATTTACATAAATAAGTGATTTGTTGATCCAATTATATTGATTATTAGAAAAAATTACCTTAGGGATAACAGCGTAATTTTTTTTTTTAGTTCAAATAAGAAAAAGAGTTTGCGACCTCGATGTTGGATTAAGATAAAATTTAAATGCAAAAGTTTAAAATTTTTGATCTGTTCGATCATTAAAATCTTACATGATCTGAGTTCAAACCGGTGTGAGCCAGGTTGGTTTCTATCTTTTAATATTTTTAATGTTTTAGTACGAAAGGACCAAATATTATAATTAAATTAATTTATTTTGAATATTATTAAAATTATAAATAAATTTATATTTTTTTTTATATGATTGACTATTTTGGCAGAAAAATGTAATGATTTTAGAATTCATTAATATATAATTTATTATATATATAGTAATGATAATGAATGATTTAATTATGATTATAATTGGGGTATTAATTTTAATTTTAGGGGTTTTAATTGGTGTTGCTTTTTTAGTTTTATTAGAGCGAAAAGTTTTAGGATATATTCAAATTCGTAAAGGTCCTAATAAAGTAGGTTTGTTGGGGATTTTACAACCTTTTTCTGATGCAATTAAGTTGTTTTCTAAGGAATCTACATATCCTAGATTTTCTAATTATTATTGTTATTATTTTTCTCCTGTGATAAGATTTATATTATCATTGTTTATTTGAATAATAATTCCTTATTATTTTAATATAGTAAGATTTAATTTAGGGGTTTTATTTTTTTTATGTTGTACTAGATTAGGGGTTTATACTGTAATGATTGCTGGTTGGTCTTCAAATTCAAATTATGCTTTATTAGGGGGATTACGAGCTGTTGCTCAAACTATTTCTTATGAAGTAAGAATAGCTTTAATTTTAATATCTAGAATTGTTATAATTATAGAATTTAATTTAATAATATTTTATTTATATCAAAAAATAATTTGAATAATATTTATTATAATTCCTTTATCTTTAAGATGAATTTCTTCTATATTAGCTGAGACTAATCGAACTCCTTTTGATTTTGCTGAGGGTGAAAGTGAATTAGTTTCAGGGTTTAATATTGAATATAGAAGTGGAGGATTTGCTTTGATTTTTTTAGCTGAGTATTCTAGAATTTTATTCATAAGATTATTATTTGTTATTATTTATATGGGGGGTTATTCAATAGATTTATTTTTTTATTTAAAATTAAGAATAATTTCATTTTTATTTATTTGAGTTCGGGGTACATTACCTCGTTATCGTTATGATAAGTTAATATATTTAGCTTGAAAAAGATATTTACCAATTTCTTTAAATTTTTTATTGTTTTTTTTAGGGTTTAAAATTTTTTAATTATTATTTTTAGTATAAATTAATAGAATAAAATATTCTTTCTTAAGTTTTCAAAACAAATGCTTATACAAGCTCATTAATTTAAATTTATATTAATTATTTAATTTTAATTTAAATAAAGTAATTAATTTTAAAATTAATATTTAATTATTTTTTATTAAAAATTAAATTATCTCAATATATTCTTAATAAAGGATTTATAATAAAATAATTAAAATATAAAATAGTTAAAATTTGGCCTGTAATAATATATGGGTCTTCAACAGGTCGAGCTCCAATTCATGTTAATAATGTGATTATAATAATAAAAAATCAAAATAATATTTGATTAATTGGGTAAAATTGTAAACCTTGTATTTTTTTATTAAATGTTAAAGGTAAGATAATTAAAATTAAAATTGATATAACTAAAGCAATTACACCTCCTAATTTATTTGGGATTGATCGTAAAATTGCATATGCAAATAAAAAATATCATTCAGGTTGAATATGAATAGGAGTTACTAATGGGTTAGCTGGAATAAAATTATCTGGATCCCCTAATAAATATGGATTGGTTAAGGTTAATATTGTTAATAAAAAAATTAAAATAATAAATCCAATTAAATCTTTATATGTAAAAAATGGATGAAATGGAATTTTATCTAAATTTCTATTTATTCCTAAAGGATTATTTGACCCAGTTTGATGTAAAAATAAAAGATGAATTATAGTTAATATTAAAATAATAAATGGTAATAAAAAATGGAAAGTATAAAAACGTGTGAGAGTAGCATTATCTACTGCAAATCCACCTCAAATTCAATTTACTAATATATTTCCTAAATAAGGAATTGCTGATAATAAATTAGTAATTACTGTTGCCCCTCAAAATGATATTTGACCTCATGGTAAAACATAGCCTATAAATGCTGTTGCTATTAATATAAATAAAATAATAACTCCTACAAATCATGTAAGTTTTAAATTAAATGATTCATAATAAATTCCTCGTCCAATATGAATGTAAATACAAATAAAAAAAAATGATGCCCCATTGGCATGAAGGGTTCGAATTAATCAACCATAGTTAACATTTCGGCAAATATAATTTACTCTATAAAAGGCTATTTCAATATTAGCTGTATAATATATTGTTAAAAATAATCCAGTTAAAATTTGAATAATTAAACATAATGCTAGTAAAGATCCAAAATTTCATAATCTAGAAATATTTGATGGGGATGGTAGATCAATTAATGATCCATTAATAATTTTAAAAATAGGGTGGTATTTTCGAATTGGTTTAAATTTATTGTTTAACATTAGTTAATTATAATAAGATATTCGTAAAGGACCATAAAAAATATTAGTAATTTTAACAATTGCAATTAAAGTAATAAATAAATAAATAATTAATAATATTATTAATATAGTTGAGTAATTATTATAAAGTTTGTTTAAGTTAATTTTATTTTCATTATTAAAAAATAAAAAATTGGTAAAATTATCTATTTCTGAGTTTATATTTAGGTTTATTCAATATAAATTTTTATAAAATAAAAATTGAATAGTAATTAATAATAGAATAAATAAAAAAAATATAATTTTTATATTATTAGAAAAATAAAATATTTCATTTGAAGCGATTCTTGATACATAAATGAATAATACTAATAATCCCCCTAAAAAAGTTAAAAAAAGAATATAAGAAAATCAATATGTTTTAATAAACATTCCTGATAATAAACAAGTTAATAAAGTTTGAATTAAAATTAAAAATCCTATTGATAAAGGGTGATTTAAAAAATATATTATAAAAGATATTAAAATTATAATTAGGGAAATAATTAGTTTTATCATTACATTAATTCAAAGAATAGTTTATAAAAATAATAATTTTGGGGATTATAGATAAAGAAGTTTCTTTTTCTTTGAGTTTTTAAAGAAATTTTCTTAATTTTGATTTACAAGACCAATGTTTTTTTTAAACTATAAAAACAATTAATGATAATTATAAATATATGAATTATTTTTATTATTATATTTTTTATTGGAAATTTAATTTTTATTTCTAAAAATAAACATTTACTAATTGTTTTATTAAGATTAGAGTTTATTGTATTAGGTATTTTTTTTTTTATATTAGTATATTTGATAATAATTAATTATGATATATATATATTAATAGTATTTTTAGTTTTTTCTGTTTGTGAAGGTTCATTAGGTTTATCAATTTTAGTTTCTATAATTCGAACTCATGGAAATGATTATTTTCAAAGATTTAATTTATTATAAAAATGATAAAATTTTTATTTTATATAATTTTTATAATTCCATTATGTTTTATAAATAATATGTTTTGAATGGTTCAAATATTATTATTATTAATAATATTTTTATTTATAAATATATCTTTAAATTTTATAAATTATAATAATTTAGGTTATATTTATTCTTGTGATATAATTTCTTTTGGGTTAATTATATTAAGAATTTGAATTTGTTCTATAATAATTATATCTAGAGAAAATTTATTTAAAATAAAATATTATATTAATTTTTTTTTATTAAATATTATACTTTTAATAATTTTATTATTTTTAACTTTTAGAGTTATAAATTTATTTTTATTTTATTTATTTTTTGAAGGAAGATTAATTCCTACACTAATATTAATTGTTGGTTGAGGATATCAACCTGAACGATTACAGGCTGGAATATATTTAATATTTTATACTTTATTTGCTTCTTTACCATTATTAATGGGGATTTTTTATTTATATAAAGAAATAAATACTATAATAATTTATTTTTTGAAATTTTTAAATTTAGATTTTATAATTTTATACTTTTGTATAGTATTAGCTTTTTTAGTGAAAATACCTATATATTTTGTTCATTTATGATTACCTAAAGCTCATGTTGAAGCCCCAGTTTCTGGTTCTATGATTTTAGCTGGAATTATGTTAAAGTTAGGAGGGTATGGTTTATTACGAGTTTTAATTTTTTTACAGAGAGTAAATTTAAAATTAAATTATATTTGATTGATTATTAGATTAGTTGGGGGGTTTTATATTAGATTAAAATGTTTTTGTCAAGTAGATATTAAATCTTTAATTGCATATTCATCTGTTTCTCATATAAGAATTGTTATTGGTGGAATCATAGTGATAAATTATTGGGGATATTTTGGTGCTTATATTATAATAATTGGTCATGGTTTATGTTCTTCTGGGATATTTTGTCTTGCTAATATCAATTATGAACGTTTAAATAGACGAAGATTATATATTAATAAGGGGATAATAAATTTTATACCTTCAATAAGATTATGGTGATTTTTAATAATATCTTCTAATATATCAGCTCCTCCTTCTTTAAATTTATTGGGGGAAATTAGATTAATTAATAGATTAGTTAGATGATCAAATTTATCTATAATTATATTAATATTAATATCTTTTTTTAGAGCTGGTTATAGATTATATTTATATTCTTATGTTCAACATGGAAAATTTTATCAGGGTTTATATAGTTTTTATAGTGGTGTTTCTCGAGAATATCTATTATTAATATTACATTGATTGCCTTTAAATATGATAATTTTAAAAATTGAATATTTAATAATTAATTAAATTTAAATAATTTAATTAAAATATTGATTTGTGGAATCAAAAATATGAAATATATCATTTTAAATTATTAATAAAAATATTTGTTTTTATATATTTTTTTTTTTATTTTTTTTTAGAATAATGAATTTTATTTTGATAATTTATTTTATTATAAATAATTTAATTATTTTTTTTGAGTGGGAAATAATTTCTTTAAACTCTATAAGAATGGTAATATCTATTTTATTGGATTGAATATCTTTATTATTTATAATATTTGTTTTAATAATTTCTTCTGTTGTTATTTATTATAGAAAAAGATATATAAGATCTGAATTAAATTTATTTCGTTTTATTATTTTAGTTTTATTATTTGTAATTTCTATACTTTTATTAATTATTAGTCCTAATATTATTAGAATTTTATTAGGGTGGGATGGATTAGGTTTAGTTTCTTATTGTTTAGTAATTTATTATCAAAATATTAAGTCTTATAATGCTGGGATATTAACTGCTTTATCAAATCGGATTGGGGATGTTTTAATTTTAATAGTTATTTCTTGGATAATAAATTATGGAAGATGAAATTATATTTTTTATTTGGAATTTATAAAAAATGATTTGATTATAAGATTTATTAGAATTATGATTATTATAGCAGCTATAACTAAAAGAGCTCAAATTCCTTTTAGATCTTGACTACCAGCAGCTATGGCTGCTCCTACTCCAGTTTCTGCTTTAGTTCATTCTTCAACTTTAGTTACTGCAGGGGTTTATTTATTAATTCGATTTAATTTATTAATTTTAAATACTTTTTTTATTAAAATTTTATTGTTATTAGGTATATTAACAATATTTATAGCTGGTATTTCAGCTAATTATGAATTTGATTTAAAGAAAATTATTGCTTTATCTACTTTAAGACAATTAGGTTTAATAATAAGAATTTTAAGAATAGGTTTTTCAGATTTAGCTTTTTTTCATTTATTAACTCATGCTATATTTAAAGCTTTATTATTTATATGTGCTGGTGTAATTATTCACATGATAAATAATATTCAAGATATTCGTTTTATGGGGGGGATTAGATTATATTTACCATTAACTTGTTTATGTTTAAATATTTCTAACATGGCTTTATGTGGAATTCCTTTTTTAGCTGGATTTTATTCTAAGGATTTAATTTTAGAAATAGTTAGATATAGAAATTTAAATTTATTTGTATTTTTTTTTTATTATGTTTCTACTGGGTTAACTATATATTATACTATTCGTTTATTAATATATTTAATAATTAATGATTTTAATTTATTAAGAATTTATAATTTATATGATGAGGATTATATTATATTAAATAGTATGTTTATATTATTATTTATAAGATTAATTAGAGGAAGATTTTTAAGTTGAATAATTTTTTATTATCCTTATATAATTTATTTACCTTTAAATTTAAAAATAATAGTTATTTATGTTAGATTATTAGGTGGAATAATTGGATTTTTAATTAGAAATATAAATATTTATGGAATAAATAAATTTATAATAACTTATAAATTAAGAAATTTTTTATGTTTAATATGATTTATACCTAGATTATCTACTTATGGGATTAGATATTATTTTTTAAATTTTGGTCAAAATTTAATAAAAAATATTGATTTAGGGTGAAGAGAAATATATAGAGGTCAAGGAATTATTATTATTATAAAGAAGTATTCTATATTCTATAATATTTTTCAAATAAATAATTTAAAAATTTATTTATTTAGATTTGTTATTTGAATAATAATTATTATTTATTTATTATTTTTAAATATTTATTTAAATAGCTTATAAAGAGTATAATATTGAAGATATTAGGGAGATTTTTTTAATCTTTAAATATACATTTACACACATACATACTGCATATATATATATATATATATATATATTTATAAAAAAAAATTTTTTTATTTTTACAATGAAAATGTAATGTTTTATAATAAACTATATAAATAATATATATATATATATGTTATTTATATATATATATATATATATATATATTAAGAAATATTAATGGAATTTAACCACTAAAAATTAAGTTAGCAGCTTAATTTTAAGACAATTATATTTCTTTTTAATTGGAATAAATTATTCAATTTTATCATTAACAGTGATATACCTCTATTTGGTTTCAATTAATAAAATTAATAAAATTTTTGTTTTTAAATAAGGAGTATTATACTCTAAATTTTAAGTCGAAATTAAATGCAATTATTTGCTTCTTATTTAAAATAAGATAAATTGATTTATTTCAATATATTTTGATTGCAATTCAAATGTTTTATTTAAACTATAATCCTAATTAGTTCAATTTAATATATTTTGATTTCATTCATGATATAGCCCTAATAATAAAATAATAATAAAAAAAAATCTAATTTTTATTAATGTAAAAATATTTGTTATTTTAAATAATAAGATAATTGGGAAAATTAAAGCAATTTCTACATCAAAGATTAAGAAGATGACAGTAATAAGAAAAAAATGTAATGAAAATGGAATTCGGGCAGATGATTTAGGATCAAATCCACATTCGAATGGTGAACATTTTTCTCGGTCTATAAATGATTTTTTTGATAAAATGATTGATAAAATTATAAATAGATTAGAAATAAAAAAAATTATTAAAGAAATATTAAATATTAAATTTATTATTTATATTAAATAAAAATTAAACTTTTTGATTGGAAGTCAAATATACTAAATATATTATATAAATAATTAATTTCCCCATCAATAAATTGAAATATAAAGGAATAATCAAACAACATCTACAAAATGTCAATATCAAGCTGCTGCTTCAAACCCAAAATGATGATTATTTGAAAAATGTTTATTTAATTGACGTATAAAACATACAGTTAAAAATAGTGTTCCAATAATTACATGAAGCCCGTGAAATCCTGTTGCTATAAAAAATGTGGAACCATAAATTCTATCTGCAATAGTAAATGATGCTTCTATATATTCATATGCTTGTAAAATAGTAAAATAAATTCCTAATAAAATTGTTAAAAATAATCTTTGAATTGATTGTGAGTAGTTATTTTCTATTAATCTGTGATGAGCTCAAGTAACAGTTACTCCTGAACTAATTAAAATAATAGTATTTAAAAGAGGGATTTGAAATGGATTAAATGGTTGAATTCTAATAGGGGGTCAAATAGCTCCAATTTCAATATTAGGGGATAATCTTCTATGAAAAAAAGCTCAAAAAAAAGAAATAAAAAAAAAAATTTCAGATACAATAAATAAAATTATTCCTCATCGGAGTCCTTTTGTAACTAAAATTGTATGTTTTCCTTGAAATGTTCCTTCTCGACAAATATCTCGTCATCATTGAAATATAGTTAAAATTGTAATAATATATCCTAAAGTTAATAAATTTATATTAAAATTATGGAATCATTTAATTATTCCAGTAACTAAGGTTAATACTCCAATAGCTCCTGTTAAGGGTCATGGTCTATAATCAACCAAGTGATATGGGTGATAATTTAAGTTATTTTTCATTAATTTACTTCTCTAGAATATAATGTTCTTAAAATAGCAATTACATATGATTGAATTACAGCTACTGCTGATTCTAAAATTAATAATAAAGTTTGAATAAAAATTAATATAATAATAAAAAAATAAGATAAATTAGGTCCTGTTCTTCTTAATAAAGTTATTAATAAATGTCCAGCAATTATATTAGCTGTTAATCGAACAGCTAAAGTTCCTGGTCGAATAATATTACTAATTGTTTCAATTAACACTATGAATGGTATTAAAATTGATGGAGTTCCTTGAGGGATTATATGAATAAATATATGTTGATAATTATTAATTCATCCATATAATATAAATCTTAATCATAAAGGTAGAGAAATTGATAAAGTTAGAGTTAAATGTCTTGTTCTAGTAAAAATATAAGGAAATAATCCTAAAAAATTATTAAATAATACAAATGAAAATATTGAAATGAAAATTAAAGTAGATCCATTAAAATAATTATTTTTTAATAAGGTTTTAAATTCATTATGTAGTTTTAAAATAATATAGTTTCAAATTAAAATATGTCGGTTAGGAATTATTCAAAATGAATAAGGTAAAAATAAAATTCCTAAAATAGTTCTAATTCAATTAATTGATAAATTAAGTAAATTAGTGGATGGATCAAAAATTGAAAATAAATTTCTTATCATTTTCAGGAAAGATTAATTAATTTTTTAAAATTATTTTTATTTTTATTTTTTAATGATAAATCAAAATAAATATAATAATTTATAATATTAAATAATATAAAAATAGAAATAAAAAAAAAAAGAGAGATAATTCAGTTAATAGGTATTATTTGAGGAATAAAAGAATATTACTTATAGTAATAATTTAAATTTGACATATTTATGTTATAAATTAACTAATTCTTTTCATTAGAAGTAATTGCTAATTTACTATAAAGTGGTTTAAGAGACCAGTACTTGCTTTCAGTCATCTAATGATGAATAATTATTAACTCAATTAATAAAATTTTTAATTGAAATTCTTTCAATTACAATAGGTATAAATCTGTGATTTGCTCCACAAATTTCAGAACATTGACCATAAAAAATACCAGGCCGATTAATAAAAAAATTAGTTTGATTTAATCGACCAGGGTTTGCATCTACTTTAACTCCTAAAGAAGGAATAGTTCAAGAATGAATTACATCTGTTGCCGTAACTATAATTCGAATTTGATTATTTATAGGGAGAATAATTCGATTATCTACATCTAGTAAACGAAAATTATTTATTGGTAATTCATTAGAGGGGATTATATAGGAATCAAATTCAATATTATGAAAATCTGAGTATTCATATCTTCAATATCATTGATGGCCAATTGATTTCAGTGTAATTAAAGGATTATTTAATTCATCTAAAAGATATAATAACCGTAATGATGGTAAAGCAATAAAAATTAAAGTAATAGCTGGTAAAATAGTTCAAATTATTTCAATTAATTGACCTTCTAATAAATATCGATTAATATATTTATTAAAAAATAAATTTAATATTAAATAACCGACTAAAATAGTAATTATAATTAAAATAATTAAAGTATGATCATGAAAAAAAATGATTTGTTCTATTAAAGGGGATACCCCATTTTGTAAATTTAAATTAGATCAAGTTGCCATTTCTAAAAAAAGGATAATCCTTTATAAATGGGGTTTAAATCCATTACATATAATCTGCCATATTAGAAATTTCTTAAAATTGGAAGTTCATTATATGAATGTTCAGCTGGGGGAAGGTTTTGATATCATTCAATTGATGATGATATATTTAATGGGAATAGGGTGATTCGTTGATAAATTATTGATTCTCAAATAATAATTAAAATTATTATAACAGCTAATAAAGAAATATAAGATCCTAAAGATGAAATTAAATTTCAAGAAATATAAGAATCTGGATAATCTGAGTATCGTCGGGGTATACCAGCTAATCCTAAAAAATGTTGGGGGAAAAAAGTTAAATTAACTCCTAAAAATATAGTAAAAAATTGAATTTTTAAAAAATAAGGGTTTAATGCTAATCCTGAAAATAATGGATATCAGTGAATAAATCCTCCTATAATGGCAAATACTGCTCCTATTGATAAAACATAATGAAAATGGGCAACTACATAATAGGTATCATGAAGAGTGATATCGATTGAAGAATTAGCTAAAATTACTCCTGTCAATCCTCCTACAGTAAATAAGAAAACAAATCCTAATCTTCATAAAATTGATGGACTATAATTAATTTGAGTTCCGTGTAAAGTTGCTAATCATCTAAAAATTTTAATACCTGTAGGTACAGCAATAATTATTGTAGCTGATGTGAAATAAGCTCGTGTATCAATATCTATTCCAATAGTAAATATATGATGAGCTCATACAATAAAACCTAATAACCCAATTGCTATTATAGCATAAATTATTCCTAGACAACCAAATGTTTCTTTTTTAGTTCTTTCTTGGGAAATAATATGTGAAATTATACCAAATCCAGGTAAAATTAAAATATAGACTTCAGGGTGTCCAAAAAATCAAAATAAATGTTGATAAAGAATAGGATCTCCCCCTCCGGCAGGATCAAAAAATGATGTATTTAAATTTCGATCTGTTAATAATATTGTAATTGCACCAGCTAATACTGGTAAAGATAGTAATAATAAAAATGCTGTAATTCCAACTGCTCAAACAAATAATGGTATTTGATCAAATGATATATTATTAATTCGTATATTAATAATTGTAGTAATGAAATTAATAGCTCCTAAAATAGATGAAATTCCAGCTAAATGTAGGGAAAAAATAGCTAGATCAACAGATCTTCCTCTATGGGCAATATTAGAGGACAAAGGGGGGTAAACTGTTCATCCAGTTCCAGCTCCATTTTCTACAATTCTTCTAGAAATAAGTAATGTTAAAGAAGGGGGTAGTAATCAAAAACTTATATTATTTATTCGGGGGAAAGCTATATCAGGTGCCCCTAATATTAAAGGTACTAATCAATTTCCAAATCCACCAATTATAATAGGTATAACTATGAAGAAAATTATAATAAAAGCATGAGCTGTTACAATGGTGTTATAAATTTGATCATCACCAATTAAAGATCCTGGATTACCTAATTCTGCTCGAATTAATAAACTTAATGAAGTTCCAACTATTCCTGCTCAAATACCAAAAATAAAGTATAATGTTCCAATATCTTTATGATTTGTAGAATAAAGTCATTTTCGCAAATTAATTAAATAATAAAATGGCTGAGGTTAAAGCGATAAATTGTAAATTTATTAACAAGAAATATTCTTTTTTATTAAGCCTTATATTCAATAATGATATAAAATTGCAAATTTTAAGGGGTAAATTATTTACTAAGGCTTAAAGAATATTTATTTCTTTATAAATAATTTTGAAGATTATTAGTTTAATTAACTTAAAACCTTATATAAATAAAAAGGTTCTAAAAATTATTCCTATAATAGAAATTAAAGAAAAAAAGTTAATTAAATTTAAAAAATTATTTTTTAAATAAATTTTAAATCATTTTATTTTAAAATAATTAAATAAAAATGATGAATAAATAATACGAATATAAAAAAAAATAGTAATTAATCTTCTTATTAATATAATAAATGTTAATAAATAAAATTTATTAATTATTAAAAAATTTAAAATAATTCATTTTGGTAAAAATCCTATAAATGGGGGTAATCCTCCTAAAGAAAGAAAATTAATTAATAAATTTATTTTAATTATAATTTTTATATTATTAATAAATAATTGATTAATAAAAAATGCATTTAATATATAAAATAAAAAAAATATAATTCTAATTAAAAATGAATATATAATAAAATAAAATATTCATAAATTTTCTCTAATAATAATAGAAAAAATTATTCATCCTAAATTATTAATAGATGAGAAGGCCATAATTTTTCGTAAAGAAGTTTGATTTAATCCTCCAATAGCTCCAACTATTACATTTAATATAATAATAATATATAAAAAATTTATATTTAAATAATAAGATAATAAAATTATGGGGGTAATTTTTTGTCATGTTATTAAAATAAAATTATTAAATCATGATAATCCTTCAGAAATATTAGGGAATCAGAAATGAAAGGGGGCTGATCCTATTTTTATTAGTAAAGAAGAGTTAATTATAATAATAATAAAATTATTTATTTCAAAATTTTTTATTAGGGTTATTTTAATTAAAATTGAAAATAAAAAATTTATTGACGCAATAGATTGAGTTAAAAAATATTTTAATGAGGCTTCCGATGATAAAAGATTATTAGAATTTGAAATTAGGGGGATAAATCTTAATAAATTGATTTCTAATCCAATTCAACAACCAAATCAAGAATTCGCGGAAATTGAAATTATAGTTCTAAAAAATAAAATAAATAAAAAAAATATTTTATTAGAGTTAAATAAAAAGTAAATTTAAAATAATTACTAATAAGTAATAAAAAAAAATTAAAAATTTTTTATAAATAATTATATTTTAGTGTATGATGCACAATAATTTTTGATATTATTAGATATAGTTTGATTCTATAAAATATAATAAAGGTAGAATTTTCTACATAATTTACTCTATCAGAATAATCCTTTATTCAGGCACTTTATTTTTAAAAAAAAGGTATTTCCTTTATATTTGAGGTATGAGCCCAAAAGCTTAATTTAGCTTATTTTTAA